TCTAAGAATAAACAATGAAAGTGCGTCTTTCTGTTGTTGTATCCATAATTAATCCTATGGATCTTGGGGTCGGTAGATTTTTTTATATTATATGTATATCCCGTAGTTATGGATCAAGCCAAGGAGCACAACGCCCTCTACCCACCCCGTATATTGTCCGTTTCGTTCCGTGTTGCACTAGAAACTCATTTATTATTGTACGAAATTATACGAAAATGAATTGAATTCTTAACTTAAATAACAATAACAGACAAAAAAATATTTATCTTTTCGGTGAAAATTTGTACACGGCATGGGAGAAACCTCAATTTATATTTCTAATTGAAGAAGGGGTGCCATCATCTATAGTGAAGTGATACTCCGATTCCCGCAATAGAATCATTTCTTTCAATACTTACTCGTTATTAGTTAATGATCCTAGTGATTGGATCTATATGCTTATTCCGAGAGGAAATATTCAAATGATTATTCATCGAATGACTATTCATCTCTTGTATTTTCATTTTTAATAGGGGGCAGGAAGGCTCTATGGAAAAATGGTGGTTCAATTTGATGTTGTCTAAGGAGGAGTTAGAACACAGGTGTGGGCTAAGTAAATCACTAGTTGGTCCCATCGGAAATACAAATGGGGGGGAAGACCCTGTTATAAATAATATGATTCATAGTTGGGTTGATAGTGACAGCTCTAATAATGTTGATCATTTATTCGGTGTCAGCGACATTCGGGGTTTGATCGCTGATGACACTTTTTTAGTTAGGGATCGTAATGGTGAAAATTATTCTATCTATTTTGATATTGAAAATATGATTTTTGAGATTGAAGACGAGCATTCTTTTCTGAGTGAACTGGAAAGTTTTTTTTCTAGTTATCTAAATTCTAGTTATACGAATGATGGGTCTAAGAGTGGCAATCACTACTATGATCGTTACATGTACGATTCTAAATATAGTTGGAATAATCACATTACTAGTTGCATTGAGAATTCTCTTCGTTCTGAAATCAATATTGATAGTTACATTTCAAGCGGTAGCGATAATTACAGTAAGAGTTACATTTATAGTTACATTTGTAGTGAAAGCGTAAATAGTATTGACAGTGAGAGTTTCAGTATACAAACTAGCGCAAATGGAAGCGGTTTCGATATGATAGGAAAATACAATGATCTCGATATAAGTAAAAAATACAGGCATTTGTGGGTTCAATGCGAAAATTGTTATGGATTAAATTATAAGAAATTTTTTAGGTTAAAACTAAATATTTGTGAACAATGTGGATATCATTTGAAAATGAGTAGTTCAGAAAGAATCGAACTTTTGATTGATCCAGGCACTTGGGATGCTATGGATGAGGACATGGTTTCCGTGGACCCCATTGAATTTCATTCGGAGGAGGAACCTTATAAAGATCGTATTGATTCTTATCAAAAAAAGACAGGGTTAACTGAGGCTGTTCAAACAGGCATAGGTCAACTAAACGGTATTTCCATAGCAATTGGGATTATGGATTTTCAGTTTATGGGGGGCAGTATGGGATCCGTAGTAGGCGAGAAAATCACCCGTTTGATCGAATATGCTACTAATAGATCTCTACCTCTTATTATAGTGTGTGCTTCCGGAGGAGCGCGCATGCAAGAAGGAAGTTTGAGCTTGATGCAAATGGCTAAAATATCTTCAGCTTCATATAATTATCAATCAAATAAAAAGTTATTCTACGTATCAATCCTTACATCTCCTACAACCGGTGGAGTGACCGCCAGTTTTGGTATGTTGGGAGATATCATTATTGCCGAGCCTAATGCCTACATTGCATTTGCGGGTAAAAGGGTAATTGAACAAACATTGAATAAGACAGTACCTGATGGTTCACAAGAAGCTGAGTATTTATTCCATAAGGGCTTATTCGACCCAATTGTACCACGTAATCCTTTAAAAGGTGTTCTGAGTGAGTTATTTCATCTTCACGGTTTCTTTCCCTTGGATAAAAATCCAATTTCAATCAAGTAGATCATTTAATTCCGTTATTTTCGTTTTTTGAGGTGCACAAGTATTTAGTTTATAGTAATCAAAGTAAAAAACGAAAATAATAAGCACGGAGTTTTAGTTTTACTTGAGGTCATAAGATCTAATTGTATAACTGTATAAAGGATCAGAAGTTGTTGATAATCACCTTTTCTTATTTCCGCCAGATCCATTTTTATTTCTACCTATATTCATGATTAGTAATCAGGAAGACTCTACCAACAAGATAAAAGAGTGAATTATTAGCCTAAATTATTAAAATAAAGAATTTATGTTCCCTTATTACATTACGTTACGTATTATAAATATTGAATAATTCAAATGTAGAAAATATAGAATAGGAATCTTGCATTTATTTATATATATTCCCCGATAACTTCCCTTTTTTACTAGTAATCCCTGTTGCATCGGATTCTAACGAATCCTTTGATAACTTGTAAGAAACTTTTTTGGTATTTATTAGAAGATAAGTATAAGAGAACAATAATAATAAATATATAGAAAGGTGAATAGGTACATTTATTTAGTTCTACATTTCTTGTACCTATACCTATTATTATATACTGATAATAGATATACTTATCATAAGATATCTTTATAACAGGTACAAATATTAAATCGAGGTATCCATTCTATGACAACTTTCAACTTACCCTCCTTTTTTGTGCCTTTAGTGGGTCTAGTATTTCCGGCAATTGCAATGGCTTCTCTATCTCTTCATGTTCAAAAAAACAAGATTGTCTAGATTTGATGGGACCCAATCTCATCCATTTTTTTCAAGACTCGGACTTGGATCATAATACAGATATCCATTTATTTAGTGGATATAGGACACAACATGTTTATTCTCCCGAACACAAACGAAAGAGCTGTTATGTTATGCACGTGGAAACATGATATATGGATCAATGCATTATATCTATTTTTAAATAACTCGGTCTATTTTTAAATGGGTCAGCGTCAGCAGATGGATGAAATAGAAAGTAAGAGTATCTATATGTAGATATCCATAGTGGGATCATATGAAGGGGATATTTTTTTATATCTAACTGATTCGATGAATTACTCCTAATGGTTCACATCATAATAATAGTGCTAGTTGATGAGAGTTACCTCGGGAACAAAAAAATAAAGTAAAATTCATTTTGGTTATTCTCTCAATTCCAATAAAATGAAACAACTGGATCTAGTATGAACTGGCGATCAGAACGTATATGGATAGAACTTATAACGGGGTCTCGAAAAATAAGTAATTTCTGTTGGGCCTGTATCCTTTTTTTAGGTTCACTGGGATTCTTATTGGTTGGAACTTCTAGTTACCTCGGTAGGAATCTGATATCCCTATTTCCTTCTCAGCAAATCCTTTTTTTTCCACAAGGGATCGTGATGTCTTTCTATGGGATCGCAGGTCTGTTCATTAGCTCCTATTTGTGGTGCACAATTTCGTGGAATGTAGGTAGTGGTTATGATAGATTTGATAGAAAAAAAGGAATAGTGTGTATTTTTCGTTGGGGATTCCCTGGAAGAAATCGTCGCATCTTCCTTCGATTCCTTATGAAAGATATTCAGTCGATTAGAATAGAGGTTAAAGAAGGTATTTATCCTCGGCGCGTACTTTATATGGAAATCAGAGGCCAGGGTGCCGTTCCCTTGACTCGTACTGATGAGAATTTGACTCCACGAGAAATTGAACAAAAGGCTGCGGAATTGGCCTCTTTTTTGCGCGTACCAATTGAAGTATTTTGAAATTAATTGAAGAATGAATGCTTTCGCAGCATTGAGTAAGGACCTCATGAATTATGTTTGTTGTTATATAACAACTTAAGTTTTTTCAGGGCGCTCATTCGAGCAAAAGCAGACACATATGGAACAACCAAAAAAAATGCAATTAAAGTGGGCAAATAATTTTTTTTATGCATATGGAAATCAACTCAATTTTTTCCTAGTAGTAACAAGTATACTAAGTGTGGATTCATCACACATATACGAACAATTCAGACTCTAGAATTCGTCTTTTTTGTTCCAATATTTTGGAATTGATATGTTAGATATAGATGGATCATATCTTGTAATTGCATTTTTTTTTTTGTCAATAAAAGAGTCATTTCTTGACTTGAAGTGGCGCGTTCGGGCATTCATCGAAAGGATGCAATTGCTTCGAATGAATAAATAATAAAACAAAATATTGTTTCCAGATTCAAGGACTAACCAATCAATTAAAAAAGGGAATAGGTCTATGGATTCAATACCTTGCTATAGGTTATAGAACTTATGCTTTATGGAAATATCGGATTGGATAGAGTCGAGGAATGAGGCGGTTTTATTAACAATTCACAGATTCAAAATGCCAAAAAGGAAAACATTCAACCCCCTTCTATATCTTACATCTATAGTCTTTTTGCCCTGGTGGATTTCTCTTTCATTTAATAAAAGTATGGAATCTTTGGTTACTAATTGGTGGAATGATGGGCAATCCGGAGTTTTTTTGAATGATATTCAAGAAAAGAACGTTCTAGAAAAATTCATAGAATTAGAAGAACTCTTCCTTTTGGACGAAATAATAAAGGAGTACCCGGATACACATATACAAAAGCTTCGTATAGGAATACACAAAGAAACGATACAATTGGTCAAGATGTACAATGAGGGTCATATCCATACTATTTTACATTTTTCGATAAATATAATAAGTTTCGCTATTCTAAGCGGTTATTCTATTCTGGGTAATGAAGAACTTGTTATTATTAATTCTTGGGTTCGGGAATTTCTCTATAACTTAAGCGACACAATAAAGGCTTTTTCTATTCTTTTATTAACTGATTTATGTATCGGATTCCACTCGCCTCACGGCTGGGAACTAATGATTGGTTCTGTCTACAAGGATTTTGGATTTTCTCATAATAATCAGATTATATCCGGTCTTGTTTCCACCTTTCCAGTCATTCTAGATACAATTTTAAAATATTGGATCTTCCGTTATT